ATACAATATAAAATGTGTTACAATGTATAGCGCGTATTTCCATTTGCTATAAAAAAAAGCTGCGTTCGGTCCTCGGTTTTGGGGTTTCACGATACACGCCTGAATGTATGCTTGTACGGGGGGTAGGGGGGTTTGCTTCAGAAAATTCATTTTATGATAAAATTTTAAAAACTATTAAGAATATTTCAACTCAATACGCATAATATTATTTAGGGGTTTTCTTAAATAATTATTATTTTTTATATTTAGGTTTAATCTTAAATAACAATATTTTATATTCAGGTTTCTTAAATAATTATTATTTTTTATATTTAGGTTATCTTAAATAACAATATTTTTATTAATAGGCGCGTCCCAGCCCGTGGCGCGCGCTATAAGTTAGGGCTTTTATTTCGCAACCGCTTGTCCGAAAAGGTCGTCGACTGAGGTAAATAGTGATTTAGTATTATAATGCATGCATTCTCCCTGAGCCCTTCAGTAGTGTGGAATGAGTATGTCTTCTTTAATCCAGTGTAATCTCCAAGTTTGTGTAAATCTAAAAAGCAATATCATTTTCCCGAAATCACAAGGTTTAATGCCGAAACAAAAATGGCGTTGATACATGGCGTAAGGCGGTATCAAACTAAGCTAGTTGGGTTGCGGGGGGTCCGATCAGAGGAATTGAGTAAGGCTGGTTGATCGCGAGCGCTAAGCGAGAGGACTTGTTCTCAAGTTTCAAGATACCCCAAAAAAAAATAAAAAACCAATAGCCTTAAGGTAAATCTTGACGCGTCAAAGTAGTGGATGTATTCACACCATTAATCAGATGCAAGGTTTAAGAGGTGGAAGGGGGTACACCAATTGTGTCCTATCCAACCGTTTACCGTTAGTCGATATTCAGGATTGATTATTTCCCACCGCCCGCATTTGTAAGGGTAAGTAAAGTAGATTATTGAGTTTTAGGAGGTTTAGGAGTAGGTATATGCTCGATAAATTCCTGTATGTCAAACGAATATGAACGATTTCAATAATAAATTATCATGAATTTTATGTTTCCTGTGGAAAATCTGATATGAGGGTAAATCTCATGGGGAATGTCGATTAATGCTGATTAAGCATATAGGGTTATCTATGTAGGGATCTTAGTAGTATGGGGATTTATACCTGTATGCCAAATAGTATGGGGAGTATAGTAATATGTGGTCTAGTAATAGGGTGTAATGATGATGGGGATAATAGGTTAATGCTTATTAAGCATAGAATGAGATAATATGTATGAGATCGATTTATGATGATTAAGCATAGTATGCACTCAGGTCACTTTTTACGTGGGGAAGAGACCAGAAAATAGTTTAACGATAATCTCGACTTTGGGGGCCGAGGGTGAAAGTTTGATTCTTTCTTTTCTGATAAAAAATGGGCAGTGGTCTAAAATCCAAGCCTTGAGCAGCCGAAGTCCGGGAGTATATAAAAGAGGGCTAAGACAGTCCGATGAGGTCTTTTTCAGAAATTGAAAATGGATGATAGAAAAAGAAGGGTAAAAAGGGGCTAAAAAACACGAATGGAAGAGCCACGTAAAAAAGGCCTCTTTTACATTTTTAAGGGCAAAAAACGCATTTTTTGGCGAGTTTTAAGGACCCGGTTTTTAAGGGTTGGCGGGAAGGGAGGACGTAGGGAAAAGGGTATCTTGTGTTTTGTAAATATTTTATTTATAGGGGCTCCAGGGGAGAGTGGTTTTTGGGCTAAAGGGGAAGAGCCTGGGGACGATTTTGTGTTAACTCTTTTTCAAGGGCGGAGTGGAAAGAGGATGAAATTAGTAAAAAGTCCAGGATTTTGAGAGATGGGAGGAAAAAAGTGGGAAAAAAGTGATTTTTTGAGGGGGTAATTCGCATTTTAAAAAAAAAAAAAAGTGGGGGAGCCTGGCTAATTTACGTAATTACGCTCTTTAGGGGAGGGGTAAAAATTGTGAATAGTCAATTTGGAAATTTGACTCGCTGAAAATGTTTTTTAATGCTCCAAAAAGGGTCTAGGTCTTGAGCCTTTGGCTTACAAGAGCAGTATTTTAAATTTTAAAATAAAAAAAGAATGGGGGGAAGCCTGGTTGATTTACGTAATTATGTTCTCTAGGGAAGAGGTAAAAATCATGAACGGTCAATTTGGAAATTTGACGCGCTGAAAATGTTTTTGATAATTTAGGAAGGGTCTTGATTTTCAGCTTTTGATTTACAAGAATAGTGTTTTAAATTTTTATATTTTTACAATATTTCAGTTGGGTAGTTTGTTCTTTAATCAGTTCGTCAAGGGAAGAGCAACAAGGAACAAATTTAAGTCGGGGATGTGGGATAAAGATGCCTTTTGGGGTTTTAAGGACTGTGGTGGCGCAGAAAGAATTTTTATGGGGGTAAATTGCCCTTTTTTGAAAAAAAATGTGGGGGTGCCTGGTTAAGCTGTGCAATCATGCCCTCAGGGGGAGGGGGGAAAAATTAGGGGACTAATTGGGCGCTTTGACCTGTTGAAGGTGTTTTTGCTGTCCTAGGAGGGGTCCGAATCTTCAATCTTTGGTTTACAAGACCAATGCTTTAAATCTTAAGCTACTAGGACAATTTCAGTTAAGTAGTTTGTTCTCTAGTCAGCCAGTTAATGGAAAAGCAACAAGGAACAAACTGAAATATAGAAATGAGGAGATTTGACCGATTAGTGTAAAAGGGCTTTCTACTGGTTGTCCTCCGATTCAGGTTAGGATGAGCATGTTGGATACCATGAGTCAGAAAACAAGTTGGGTTAGGGGGCGGAACATACTTGTTCGTTGTTTTGAGGTGTGGAGAAAGGGGAGAAGGAGAAGTACTAGTAGAGAGGAGGCTAGGGCGAGAACTCCCCCTAGTTTATTAGGAATGGAGCGAAGAATAGCGTAGGCAAATAGGAAGTATCACTCTGGTTTGATGTGGGGGGGAGTGGCCATGGGGTTGGCGGGGGTAAAATTTTCTGGGTCCGTTAGAAGGTTTGGGGAAAAGAGGGCAATAGAAAGTAGGATAATGAAGAAGAATGCGAAGCCCAGGGCGTCCTTGTAGATGTAGTATGGATGGAAGGGGATCTTGTCTGAGTCAGAATTAAGACCTGTGGGGTTGTTGGAGCCTGTTTCATGGAGAAAGATGATGTGAATGATTGTTATGGCTGCGATTGCGAAGGGGAGGATGAAATGGAATGCGAAGAAACGGGTCAGGGTGGCGCTATCCACTGAGAAGCCCCCTCAAATTCATTGGACTAGTTGTTCTCCGATAAAAGGGACGGCGGACAGGAGGTTGGTAATAACGGTGGCCCCTCAGAAGGATATCTGTCCCCAGGGTAGGACATAGCCTACAAAGGCTGTTATTATTACAAGAATGAATAAGACTACTCCTACGTTTCATAGTTCTTTAAACAAATAGGAGCCGTAGTAGATTCCTCGTCCGATGTGGAGATAGAGACACACAAAGAATAGGGAAGCACTGTTAGCGTGAATGTTGCGCATGAGCCATCCGTAGTTGACGTCGCGGCAGATGTGGATAACCGAAGAAAAAGCTGTTGAGATGTCTGCGGTGTAGTGTATGGCTAAAAATAACCCGGTTACAATTTGTGTAATAAGACAGAGGCCTAAGAGAGACCCGAAGTTCCATCATGCAGAGATGTTGGCGGGGGCAGGTAGGTCGATTAGTACGCTGTTTACAGCTTTTAGAAGGGGGTGGGTTTTTCGTAGGTTTTGAGTCATATGTTTTTATAGTTGAATAAACAACGGTGATTTTTCAGGTCATTAGTTCTGGTTAAACCCCAGATGGAAATAATGATTTATTTTGTAATTTTAATGCTTATATGTTTTATTGTGGGCTTGGTGGCGGTGGCGTCAAATCCCGCCCCATATTTTGGGGCATTTGGGTTGGTGGTATCAGCTGCTGTTGGGTGTGGTTTGTTAGCTAGTCATGGCACTTCTTTCTTGTCTTTTGTTTTGTTTTTGATTTACCTAGGGGGGATACTAGTTGTGTTTGTGTATTCGGCTGCTTTAACCGCTGAGCCGTTTCCTAAAAGTTGGTGAGATTGGTCTGTTTTGACTAACGTACTGTTGTATTTAGTGGGGGTAGTTATAGGGGTATTATACTTTTATGGGGGTTGAAATATATTAAATTGGTTGGGGGTCGACGAGTTTAGTGGTCTGAGCCTGTGACGGGGGGATTTAAGTGGTACGTCTTTGATGTACTCTAGCGGGGTGCTGTTGTTAGTTTTGGCTGGATGAATCCTTCTTTTAACACTTTTTACAGTTCTTGAGCTAATTCGGGGGCTTAGCCGGGGGGCGTTGCGGGTGGTTTAAGCCAAGGTAAAGAAGAGAAGCAAGGTAATAATTGACAGGAGCGAGAGGGCCAAGTAGGTTTTAATCATTCCTTTTTGGGGGGAATGAATAATTTTAATAACCTTCTGGTTCAGCTCTGTTATTTTCGGGCCTGTTTTTTCATACCAGGTCAGGTCTATTGTGTGGGTAGCAATTGTTTGTCCTCATTTCAAGTTAATGCTTGGTAGGAGACGGTGAACAATAGGGGGAAAGTATCCTAGTATGCTGGAGAAATTATGTGCTTTTATGTTAGGGGTGGTTTTGAGTTGCTTGGTTGTTAAGTTAGCGAGCTCTATGGCTAGAAAGAGGCCGACGATTGTGACTAAGAGGGCTGTGAGTTTTATTAGGGGAGGCATGGTTATGACAAGATTTTTGCTGTGGGGGATGTTAGATGTGATGATGAAGCCTGCAAGGATGCTCCCATATGCTAGGCGTTTAATGGGGTTTTTAAGGAGTTTGTAGTTTTCATTGATGGGGGAAAGGGAGGGGAATCGGGGGGAGCCTATTATAGTGAGAGTGACTAGTCGAAAGCTATAAATAGCGGTGAAGGAGGTTGCAATAAGGGTAAGGACAAGGGCTCAGGCGTTCAGGTGGGAGGTGTTAAGAGATTCGATGATCGCGTCTTTGGAAAAGAATCCTGATAGGAAGGGTATGCCCGTGAGAGCAAGGCTACCCAGTATCATGCAGGGGGAGGTGAAAGGCATAAGGGTGTTTAGGCCTCCCATCTTACGAATGTCCTGTTCGTTGTTTAGGCTGTGAATGATGGAGCCGGAACATAGGAATAGTATGGCTTTGAAGAAGGCATGGGTGCACACGTGAAGAAAGGCTAAGTATGGCTGGTTCAATCCAATGGTGACTATTATTAGTCCTAGTTGGCTTGAGGTGGAAAAGGCGATAATCTTTTTGATGTCATTTTGGGTTAAGGCGCAGGTTGCAGTAAATAAGGTTGTTAGGGCCCCTAAGCATAGGCAGAGGGTTAAGATTTCTTTATTGTTTTGAAATAAAGGGCTCAGGCGAATTAAAAGGAAAATACCAGCTACTACTATTGTGCTGGAGTGGAGTAGTGCTGAGACAGGGGTAGGGCCTTCTATGGCGGAGGGAAGTCATGGGTGGAGTCCGAACTGGGCGGATTTTCCCATTGCGGCGAGGATTAGCCCTAGGAGGGGCACTGTTAGATTAACTTTTTTTGAGAGGAGAATGGCTTGGTTTATATCTCAAGCGTTAAGGTTCGTGGCTAGTCAAATTATGCACAGGATAAGGCCGATGTCCCCGATTCGGTTATAGAGGACAGCTTGAAGAGCAGCAGTATTGGCATCGGCTCGGCCGTACCATCATCCGATTAGCAGGAAGGATATGATTCCTACTCCTTCCCAGCCCATAAAGAGTTGGAATATGTTATTAGCAGTAACTAGGAGGACCATAGTGATTAAAAACAGGAGCAGGTATTTGAAGAAGCGGTCAATGTCAGGGTCAGAGGCCATGTATCAGGATGTAAATTCGAGGATGGATCATGTAACGTAGAGAGCTACGGATACGAATATGACGGAGTATGTGTCGAATTTGAAGCTTAGGTCGATGTTGAACAAGGGCAGGTTGATCCATGAAATATTTGTGACGATAGTTTGAACTCCTTGTTCAATAAAAATAGCAAGGGGGACGAGGCTGACGAAGAAGCTTAATTTGACTGCCCATTTAGTGCGGTTTTCTATGTTTTTATTGAAGGCGTTTTGGAATAATGGTAAAATTAAGGGAAAGAAGAGTAGTATTAGAATTATAAGGTAGGCTGAGTTGAAGATGCTGTTCATTACTTTTACTTGGGGTTGCACCAAGAATTTTTGGTTCCTAAGACCAATAGATGACTATTATCTTTTAGAAGTTGATCAAGCCATAGAGTTGAACTATGGTTTTGAGAATTAGCAATTCTTTGTACTTCCTAGTCTTGTTCGACGGGCAGAAAGATTTTAACTTTCATTTATAAAACCACAATTTATTGTTTTAGTTAAACTATGTCTGTTATGTTCATCCTAAGATTAGGCTGGGGGAAAGAATTAAGAGAGCGGAGGGGATGAGATGGAGGCTGATCATTAGGTGTTCTCGCGTGTGGGAGGGGTAGAGGGTGATAAGGTGAGAAGGAGTGGGGCCTCGCTGAGTTATTAGGAATATATAAAGGGAGTAGCAAACTGTGACAAGGGTACCAAGTCCTGTTAAAATAAGTGTTCAAACAGACCAGGAAAATAGGGAGGTTATGATTAATAGTTCCCCCATTAAATTGGTAGAGGGGGGGAGGGCCAGATTAGCTAGATTGGTTAAGAATCATCAGGATGCCATTAGTGGAAGGATCGTCTGAGTTCCTCGGGCAAGCAGGAGGGTGCGGCTATGAATCCGTTCATAGTTTGTATTCGCTAAGCAGAATAGGGCGGAGGAGATTAGGCCATGAGAGATCATTAATAGTACGGCCCCTATGAAGCTTCAAGGGGTTTGAATAAGAATAGCAGCAGTTACGAGTCCTATATGACTCACGGATGAGTAAGCGATTAGTGATTTTAGGTCTGTTTGACGTAGACAAATAGAGCCCGCTATCACGATGCCCCAGACGGAGAGGATAATGAAGGGGTAGGCGTAGTCTTTGGTTAGGGGATTTAGGACTACAATAATGCGCATTAGTCCGTACCCCCCTAATTTTAGTAGGATAGCTGCTAAGATCATAGAGCCAGCGATAGGGGCTTCTACATGGGCTTTGGGTAATCAGAGGTGGACCCCGTAGAGGGGTATTTTTACTAAGAAGGCGGTTAGGCAGGCGGCCCATCATAGAATGTTGGCTCAGTCGTTTGTTTGGGCTTGTGTAAATGGAGGGATGAATAGAGATAAGGAGTGGGTTCAGTTTTGTAGGGTAAGGAGGGCGACTAAGAGGGGGAGGGAGCCTGCCAGGGTGTAAAATAGAAAGTAGACACCCGCGTTGAGTCGCTCTTTTTGGTTCCCTCATCGGGTGATGAGAATAAGCGTGGGGATGAGGGTGGTTTCAAACATAATGTAGAATGAAACTATCTCTAGGGAGCTGAAGGCTATAGTCAAGGATAATTGTAAGGTGATTAAAAGGGTGATGTAGACTCGTTGGCGATTAATTGGCTCTGTTTTTAGGTGGTTTTGACTGGCTATTATTATTAAAGGGAGGAGCCAACAGGTAAGGACTATTAAGGGGGCGGATAGGGGGTCTACTCCCGCAAAGTTGTTAGTAAAAGCCCAGCCAGTTTCGTTATCTCATTTAAATCACATTAGAGAGGCTACAGCAATAAGGAAGGCGTGAGAAGTTGTTGTTGTCCATATTCATTTTTTGGGAGTAAGTCAGGTAAGGAGTATTAGTGTAAGGGTGGGGATCAGAATTTTTAGCATTGTAGAAGATTTAGGTTTTGCAGGTGGTTACTGCCGTGTGTGCGGGTTGTGGCCACTAGGAGGGCTAGGCCTGTACATGCTTCGCATGCTGAAAAGGCTAGGAGGATCAGGGGGCCGACTAGGTAATTGGAAGAGCTGTTTTGTACAGACCAGAGGGTGAGGGCAACATATAGAGTTAGTATTATTCCTTCCAAGCAAAGAAGGGCCGAGAGGAGGTATGTACGGTGAATTGTTAAGCCAAAGAAAGTTAGTGTGAAAGCTGCGGAGAATGCAAAGTGTGAGGGGGTCATAAGGTGTTCGTGTATTTTCATCACGATGTACTAAGTCGAAATTAGTATTCTTGTTTAGATTAAACACCTATTCTGCCCATTCTAGGCCTCCTTGGAGTCACTCATACACTAATCCTAGTGTAAGGAGGGCAATAATAAGTAGGGCAGCAGTGAGGGTCATTATTGGGGAGTCTAGTTGGTTACTTCAAGGGATGGGGAGAAGAAGGGCAATTTCTAGGTCGAATAATAAGAAGAGAATAGCGATGAGGAAGAAGCGAAGGGAGAAAGGAAGACGGGCAGAGCCCAGTGGGTCAAAACCACACTCATACGGGGAGAGTTTCTCTCCATCCGGTTTGAATTGGGGTAATCAGAAAGCGATGGTTACTAGAATTGAAGATAATATAAAGCATACAGTGAAAACAAGAATGATGAGATTCATTATCTTTCCTTGGGTTTTAACCAAGATTAAGTGATTGGAAGTCACTTGTAAAATTTTACTAGAAAGATTTATGAGCCTCATCAATAAATTGATACGTAAAGGAATAGTCAGACAACATCTACGAAGTGTCAGTATCAGGCTGCGGCTTCAAAGCCAAAGTGGTGTATTGAGGTAAAGTGAAATTGGATTTGGCGTGCTAGACAGACCATGAGAAAGGTAGTACCGATGATGACGTGTAGACCATGAAATCCTGTGGCAACGAAGAAGGTGGAGCCGTAGACACCATCAGAAATTGTGAAGGGGGCCTCGTAGTACTCTATTGCTTGTAGAAGGGTGAAATATACTCCTAGAAGAACTGTTAATGTTAGGGCTTGTGTTATCTCTTTTCGGGACCCTTCTATCAGGCTGTGATGGGCCCAGGTGATTGTTACGCCTGAGGCTAATAAAATTGCTGTGTTTAGAAGGGGCACTTCAAAGGGGTTTAGAGGGGAGATCCCTGTGGGGGGTCAGCAGTTTCCCAGTTCTGGGGTGGGGGCCAAACTTGAGTGGTAAAAAGCTCAAAAAAAGCCAAAGAAGAATAAGACTTCAGAGGTAATAAAGAGGACTATTCCTCATCGTAGGCCTTTTTGTACTGGAGGTGTGTGGTGTCCTTGAAAGGTGCTTTCTCGAATCACATCTCGTCATCACTGGATCACAGTTAGTAGTAGCAGGATAAGTCCGGTGGAGAGCAGAATAAAAGAATTGTAATGAAATCAGATAGCTAGGCCCGAGGTTATAAGTAGGGCTGCAATTGCCCCTGTTAGAGGCCAAGGGCTTTGATCTACTATGTGGTATGGATGTGCTTGGTGTGCCATTAGGTGTTTTCTTGTAGGTAAAGACTCAGTAGGAGAACAAAGACATAGGCCTGGATGAGTGCAACTGCTACTTCCAGAAGAGTTAGTAAGAATAGCACTAGGGAAGTTAGTACGGCTACTATTGGCATAGAGTTTATTAGTACGAAGGCTGCAGTGGCGATAAGCTGTATTAGAAGGTGACCAGCTGTTAGATTAGCTGTGAGCCGCACTGCAAGTGCGATAGGGCGAATCACGAGGCTAATTGTCTCGATGACGATAAGTATTGGAATGAGGGGGGCAGGGGTGCCCTCTGGTAGAAGATGTCCAAGGGATATAGTTGGTTGATTAATTATCCCTACTAAAATAGTTGCTGATCAGAGGGGGACGGCTAGTCCTAAGTTTAGGGATAGTTGAGTTGTAGGGGTGAAGGTGTAGGGTAGAAGCCCTAGCAAGTTTAGGGTTATAAGAAGGAGTATGAGGGAGCAAAAGATTATTGCCCACTTATGAACCTTAGTATTAATGGGGGTCAGGAGTTGGATGGTGAATTGGCCGAGGAATCATGTTTGTAGGGTAGTAAGGCGGTTATTTAGTCATCGGTTTGTGAGGGTGGGGAAAAGCAGCCAGGGGAGAGTGAGGGCTAAAGCTAGAAGAGGAATATTTATTAAAGAGGGGCTTATGAATTGGTCAAAGAAGCTTAAGTTCATGGTCAGGTTCAGGTGTTGGTTTTTGGGGTGTATAAGTTAATTGTTGGTTTGTTGGTGAAAGTGTGTTTATTAATTTTATTGGGAAGGACTGTTAGGAAGATAATTCATGTAAATAAGAGGATTAGGAATCACGGGTTGGGGTTTAGTTGTGGCATTCATTAAGGGTGATTACGAGTCACCTATTTCTAGCTTAAAAGGCTAACGCTGATACTTTAGCTTCTTAGTGAGTTTTCTTCTAATGTCAATAGAGATCAGTTTTCGAAGTGCTGAAGGGGTACGGCTTCCACTACAATTGGTATAAAGCTGTGGTTAGCACCACAGATTTCTGAACACTGTCCGTAAAAGACACCCGGGCGGGTAACTAAGAAAGCAGTCTGGTTTAGTCGCCCCGGCACAGCATCTATTTTTACCCCTAGGGCTGGGACAGATCAGGAGTGGAGAACATCGTCCGCGGACACCAGGATTCGAATTGGGGACTCTATCGGAATTACCATTCGATGGTCCGTTTCTAACAGTCGAAATTGGCCAGGGGTTAAATCTTGTGTCTGTACTATATAAGAGTCAAATTCTAGGTCCTCATAGTCAGTGTATTCGTAGCTTCAATATCATTGATGGCCGACTGCTTTAATGGTCAGGTGGGGGTTGATTACTTCATCTATGAGATAAAGAATGCGGAGTGAAGGAAGGGCAATTGAGATCAAAATAATGGCTGGGAGAATAGTTCAGATAATTTCGATCCCTTGTGAGTCAAGAATGAACTTGTTCGTTAGTTTGGTTGTTACTATTACAGTAATGATGTAAAGAACTAGGGTGCTGATTAAAAATACGATTATGAGGGTATGGTCATGGAAATGTAAGAGTTCTTCTATTACGGGGGATGCTGCGTCTTGAAAGCCTAATTGAGAGGGGTGTGCCATTTAAAGCACACGGGTTTCTAGTCCGTGATTTTATCTTGACAAGATAATGTAATATTTTTACTAGTGCTTTATGTTATTAAGAGAGTGGCAGAGTGGTTATGTGTTTAGCTTGAAACTAAAATATGGGGGTTCAATTCCTTCCTTTCTTGTTTGTTTGGATTTGAACAAAGGCTGGTTCTTCAAATGTGTGGTGAGGGGGTGGGCAGCCGTGTAGTCATTCAGCATTTGTTGAGGTTATTATGATGTGCGAGAGGGTGCGTTTTGAGGCAAAGGCTTCTCATAGGATGAAGAGGAATAGGATGACAGCTAGCAGAGAAATGAGGGACCCGATAGAAGAGACGGAGTTTCAAAGGGTGTAGGCATCGGGGTAGTCAGAGTATCGACGGGGCATGCCGGCGAGACCTAGGAAGTGTTGGGGGAAAAACGTAAGATTTACGCCTAAGAATATCAGGCCGAAATGGATTTTTGTCCAAGTTTCATGTAGTGTAAACCCTGTGAAAAGGGGGAATCAATGAACTAGTCCTGCTATGATGGCAAAAACAGCCCCCATAGATAGGACATAGTGGAAGTGGGCTACTACGTAGTAGGTGTCGTGAAGGACGATATCTAAAGAGGAGTTTGCTAGAACTACCCCTGTGAGGCCCCCGACAGTAAAGAGGAAAATAAAGCCCAAGGCTCATAGTATGGGGGTGTCTCATTTGATTGTGCCTCCGTGTAGGGTTGCTAGTCAACTAAATACTTTAACGCCTGTAGGGATGGCGATGATTATAGTGGCAGATGTAAAGTAGGCTCGTGTGTCCACGTCTATTCCCACTGTGAACATGTGGTGGGCCCATACAATGAAACCTAGCAGTCCAATAGCCATTATAGCCCACACTATCCCCATGTACCCAAAAGGTTCCTTTTTGCCCGAATAGTAGGTGACGATGTGCGAGATTATTCCAAAGCCAGGGAGGATTAAAATGTAGACTTCGGGGTGGCCGAAGAACCAGAATAAGTGCTGGTACAGGATTGGGTCGCCCCCTCCTGCAGGGTCGAAAAAGGTTGTATTTAGGTTACGGTCTGTGAGTAGTATTGTAATCCCTGCGGCTAAGACAGGCAGGGCCAGTAGTAGAAGAACTGTGGTAATCAAAATGGATCAAACGAATAGAGGTGTCTGATACTGGGTAATTGATGGGGGTTTTATATTAACAATTGTGGTGATGAAGTTAATAGAGGCCAAGATTGAAGAAATACCTGCCAAATGGAGAGAAAAAATAGTTAGGTCTACAGATGCTCCCGCGTGTGCTAAATTACTAGCTAAGGGGGGGTACACAGTTCATCCCGTTCCAGCCCCTGCTTCTACCCCCGCTGAGGCTAGAAGTAATAGGAAAGAGGGAGGAAGTAATCAGAAACTTATATTATTTATTCGAGGAAAGGCTATGTCCGGGGCCCCAATTATCAAGGGTACGAGTCAGTTTCCAAATCCCCCGATCATGATTGGTATAACTATGAAAAAAATTATTACGAAGGCGTGGGCGGTCACTACAACATTGTAAATCTGGTCGTCGCCCATAAGGGCCCCGGGCTGATTTAATTCAGCTCGGATGAGCAGGCTGAGGGCTGTGCCTACTATGCCCGCTCAGGCACCAAAGAGCAAATAGAGGGTGCCGATGTCTTTATGATTTGTAGAGAAGAGTCATCGATTAATGGTCACAGGTAAGATGGCCGAGTTTAGGTGGTGGATTGTAAATCCATTTACAGAGGGTGGAACCTCTTCTTACCAAGTCTCGTAGTGAAATTCACACCGGGTTGCAACTCCGGGAATGAAGGGAGGACCTTCCGGGGCTTCCTCTCGCCTCTCTTCCCCTAAAAGGCGAAGAGGAAGGCCTAGGTGGATGTTCGGTGGTTTGAATACTTAGCTGTTAACTAAGAGTTTGTAAGATCGATGCTTACCCATCTAGAAAGGCTTTAGCTTAATTAAAGTATCTGAGTTGCATTCAGAGTATATGAGATAAAGTCTCATAGGTCTTAACAGGGATTAGAAGGGTTGAACTTCTATAAAAAGCTTTGAAGGCTTTTAGTTTGTTTAACTTAAATCTCTATTGAAGGATGAGGAGCAACAAGGGGGCCAGGGGGAGGAGCATTGTTGACAGGGGGATAAGGATGGGAAGGATTGGTTTTAAGTTGTTTTTTGTTGTCCAAGTAGACATTATGTTTAGGGTGTTGGGGGTCATTGTTAGGGAGATGGTGTAGGTTAGTCGAAGATAGAAGAATAAGCTCAGAAGGGTAGATATTGCTATGATTGTGGCGATTAAGAATATATCTTGATAAACAAGTTCTTGAAGAATTAATCATTTTGGTGTGAATCCTGTGAGGGGGGGCAGACCCCCCAGTGAGAGGAGAACTATCATGGTAATGGGAGCAATAATTGGGTTTTTTGTTGTTATCATAGAAATTGAGTTGATTGTTGTTGAATTAAACATATTAAATAGGAGGAAGATAGTTGAAGTTATAATTAAATATAGAAAAAGATTAAGAAGAGCGAGGTTAGTTGAGTATTGTAGGACGACTGTTATCCATCCCAGGTGTGCGATTGAGGAGTAGGCTAGGATTTTTCGTAGTTGTGTTTGGTTGAGGCCGCCTCAACCCCCAATAAAAGTGGAGAGGAGTGCTAGGGTGGTCATGATGTGGGGGTTTAAGGCAGGGGCAATTTGTACTAGGATGATGAAAGGGGCGAGTTTTTGTCATGTTGCCAAGATTAAACCTGTTTTTAAATCAAGTCCTTGGAGGACCTCTGGGAGTCAAAAGTGTATGGGGGCAAGACCTAGTTTGAGGGCTAAGGCTATAGTGATCAGAGAGATTGCAGTTGTGTTTTCTATCTCTAGAAGACTTCATTGACCGGTTGTTCAAGCGTTGGTGATAGCTGCGAACAGGAGTAATGCGGAAGCAGTGGCTTGAGTGAGGAAGTATTTTGTTGTTGCTTCTACAGCTCGGGGGTGGTGTTGCTTAATTATTAAGGGGGCGATTGCAATTGTATTAATTTCTAGTCCTATTCAAGCAAGTAATCAATGGGAACTAGAGAAGGTAATGGTTGTGCCTAGGCCCAGGCTTAAGATAAAGATGGATGTTGTTAACGGGTTCATTAGTGGGGGAAGGATTTTAACCAACGTGTTCGGGGTATGGACCCAAAAGCTTAATTAGCTGACCCTACTTAGAATGTGATGTAAGGAAGCATGAAGAGTTTTGATCTCTTTTGTATGGGTTCGAGTCCTATTTTTCTAAGGAAATAAGGGGAATTTAACCTCTATAATCTGCTCTATCAAAGTAGTCCTTTAATTCAGGCATATTTCCTCAATATTAAATGGAGGGCGGGACGCTTGCTATAGCGACAGGGAGGGACACATGTCATAGAATAAGGGCTAAAGACAGGGGAAGGAAGTTTTTTCAGATAAGGTGCATGAGCTGATCGTAGCGAAAGCGAGGATAGGAGGCTCGCACTCATAGGAATAACAAGGATAAAATAGTTGCTTTTAGTATGAGGTTAATAGTGGTGAGTTCGGGTATTAAGGGGTTGTGCATGGCTCCTAAGAATAAAATGGCGGAGAGGGTGTTTATTATCAGGATGTTTGCATATTCTGCTAGAAATAATAGGGCGAAAGGCCCTCCTGCGTACTCAACGTTGAAGCCCGAGACGAGTTCTGATTCACCCTCGGTGAGGTCAAATGGGGCGCGGTTAGTCTCAGCTAATGTTGAAATATACCATATTGCAGCTAGGGGTCATTCTGGAATTAGTAGTCAAATGCTTTCTTGAGTGGTGTTAAAGGATATAAGTGAGTAACTTCCAGTGAGGATAACTAAGCATAGCAGGATTAGTCCTAGGCTGACTTCATAGGAAATGGTCTGGGCTACTGCTCGTAGGGCCCCCATTAATGCGTATTTAGAGTTTGAAGCTCATCCTGAGGCGAGGATAGAGTAAACTGTGAGACTAGAGAGGGCTAGAATGAATAAAAGGGTTAAGTTGACATCTAAAAGGGAGTAGGGGAGGGGGAGAGGTGTTCATATAATTAAGGCCAAGGTTAAGGCCATGGTCGGGGCTAGTATAAATATAAAGGAGGAGGAGGTAGAGGGGCGGATAGGCTCTTTAATAAATAGTTTTAAGCCGTCTGCTAGGGGTTGTAGGAGCCCGTAGGGTCCAACAACGTTTGGGCCCTTACGGTGTTGTATATACCCTAGAACTTTGCGTTCAACTAGTGTAAGGAAGGCAACAGCTAGAAGGACAGGAATGATTATTATAAAGATATTGATGAGGGGCAATAGTGTTTTGAACATTATTAAGGAGAGGATTTGAACCTCTGACACAAAGGGCTTAGGGCTTTTGCAATTACCTGGCTCTGCCACCTTAATAATACCCTTTTCTAGGGTAGGGGGGCGTCTCTTATTGCCCTTTTTAGTGGGTAACAGAGGGTTAAGATAGAGCGTGCCTGGGGCAGAGGCTCTGTTTTTCCGGTCCTTTCGTACTAGGAGAAACGACTACATAGATAGAAACTGACCTGGATTTCTCCGGTCTGAACTCAGATCACGTAGGACTATTAATCGTTGAACAAACGAACCCTTAATAGCGGTTGCACCATTAGGATGTCCTGATCCAACATCGAGGTCGTAAACCCTTTCGTCGATAGGGACTCTGGGAAAGGATTGCGCTGTTATCCCTAGGGTAACTTGGTTCATTAATCAGATATACTCTGGGTCATTGCTCGTTAAATGTTTTATTAAATAGAATTGTAGTTCTATTTTTTAGGCATGGTGTGCCCGGTCGATACGGGGGTTATTTTATACCCCGTGGTTGCCCCAACCAAAAATAATTTTATTATGCTAAGTCCATTTCTTATCCCCTGAGGGTTGTAAATTCGCTTATTAATATATTATTTAAAGCTCCATAGGGTCTTCTCGTCTTATGTATATATACCCGCTTCTGCACGGGTAGATCAATTTCACTGATTGAAGAAGGGAGACAGGTAAAATCTCGTGATGCCTTTCATACAGGTCTTCATTTAAAAGACAAGTGATTACGCTACCTTTGCACGGTCAGAATACCGCGGCCGTTAAACTAATGTCAGTGGGCAGGCGTGACCTCCTATATTTTACATTCAGGAGGCGATGTTTTTGGTAAACAGGCGGAATTTGTGTTTGCCGAGTTCCTTCCTTCCTTTTTAATCTTTCCTTAATTTACTCCTGTGTAGGGTTAACGATGTTTAATTATTTGTTTTTCTCGTCTATTTTGTGGGTAAATACTACCCTCAATCTGGGGTCGTTAATTGTCAGTGATTGGTTCTTTCTGACTTACACGGGTAAAAGGAGAAATTCATTTTCTTGTTACTCATTCTAGCATAAATCCTTTTATTAAATAAAATAAGTTAGTAGTAAAAGGGGGTTGAGACTGTTTATTTGTATAATTGGTTTTTCATTTATTAGAGCTGTAACGCTTTCGGAGGAGATGGCTGCTTTTAGGCCCACTATAATAAATTCCTTAGTTAATATAATCTTTATCCACCTCTGTTAAGGTTGTATCCTTTTTCAAAAGAGTTGTACCTCTTTTGAATAGCTAGCAATTTCTTCTTGTTCTTTAATTATAAAAGTTTAAAGAGAGTGAAAGAGAGATTGACGTAGAACTAAAATTCTTTTCCTAACTAACCAGCTATCACTAAACTCGGTAGGTCTGTCACCTCTACTTGGAGATCTTCCCACTCTTTTGCCACAGAGAAGGGTTAGCACGTGTTTGCTGTCTCGAAGTAGCTCGTTTAGTTTCGGGAGAACAGGCTTAAGTTCGTTTTGCCTGGTTAAGACTGGCTAAATCATGATGCAAAAGGTACAAGGGGTTGTCTTTGCTTTTAAATACTTTAATGAATTTTTTCATTGCTCTTTCAGTTTTCCCTTGCGGTACTAGGTGTATAACTCCAATTTTCTTTTCTATCGCCTATACTAGGAATAATAAATGTTTTAGCTCGTATTAATGTGGTTGTTTAGATTTGATTATAATTAAGGGTTTGTTGGGTTAACTATAAAGTTCAAAATGACCCAATTTGCACGGGTATGTCCTCTGTGTAAGGGAGGCGCTGTACTTTTTAGCTACATTTTGATTCCAAGTGCACTTTCCAGTACACTTACCATGTTACGACTTGCCTCCTCTTGTTTAGAAGAGTCATTATATATTTTAAGGTTCAATTGAGGAGAGTGACGGGCGGTGTGTGCGCGCCTTAGAGCCATTTTCAGATTAATATACTATTTATCTCTTACTGCTAAATCCAACTTCAATTTTGATTTCATTGTTTATCTGTTGATCTTGGTAGAAAATGTAGCTCATTTCTTCCCATCTCATAAGCTACACCTCGACCTGACGTTTTGGAGGTCAATTCTTTTTGCTTGCTGTTTGTCCTTCATAGGGCAAGCTGGCGACGGCGGTATATAGGCTGTAATAGCAAGAGATGGTGAGGTTGAACGGGGATTATCGGTTCTAGAACAGGCTCCTCTAGGGGGGTCTAAGGCACCGCCAAGTCCTTTGGGTTTCAAGCTGGCGCTTGTAGTTCTCTGGCGGGTATTTGGGTAAGTAAATACCTAGGTTTAGGGCCAAACATAGTGGGGTATCTAATCCCAGTTTGTTCTTTAGCTATCGTGTTTTAAGAGGTCTATTTTTTATAAAATTACTTTCGTAATTGTTTTTCATTGGTGCGAGTACGTATAACAGTTAGGCACCACTTCAGTTTTAATGGGGGAAGGGCTATTCTTATGCACTCTTTACGCCGTTTTTTTATTAATTCGAGTCGCTCGTATAACCGCGGCGGCTGGCACGAGATTGGCCGACTCTGTGCAACTGTAACTAGGTCAAACTTTCGTTTATTTGCTAATATTAATCACTGCTGAATTCCCTTGGGGGCGTGGCTGAGCAAGGTGTTTTGGGCTACGAGTGTGTGCCTGATACCTGCTCCCTGTTTTCTTAAAGGACGAGTAGGGGCAATCTCACTGGGATGCGGAAACTTGCATGTGTAAGTTTTGTTAAAAATAATACTGAGGCTAGGACCAAACCTTGTGTACTGGAGGAAAATTTTATCTCTCATCTTAGCATTTTCAGTGCCATGCTTTAAATAAGCTACACTAGT